TCGCGACGATGACTCTTTTCAACAAATCACAAAGACATTGGTACATTATATTTTATCTTTGGAGCTTGAGCCGGAATGGTTGGAACAGCACTTAGATTACTAATCCGGGCCGAGCTCGGTCAGCCAGGAAGATTAATCGGAAATGATCAAATTTACAACGTCATTGTAACTGCTCATGCATTTGTAATAATTTTCTTCATAGTTATACCTATTATAATTGGAGGTTTCGGAAACTGACTAGTCCCTCTAATATTAGGAGCCCCGGACATAGCTTTTCCTCGTATAAACAACATAAGATTCTGATTACTCCCCCCCTCTCTAACTCTGTTACTCTCTAGAGGTCTAGTTGAAAGTGGTGTTGGAACGGGATGAACTGTCTACCCTCCCCTCTCAGCAGGCATTGCTCATGCCGGAGCTTCAGTAGACTTGGGTATTTTTTCGCTTCACTTAGCAGGAGTTAGATCAATCCTAGGAGCTGTTAACTTCATGACTACAGTCATTAATATACGCTCAACAGGAATGACAATAGACCGAATACCACTATTTGTTTGGGCCGTATTTCTAACAGCAATCCTTTTACTTTTAAGTCTACCCGTCTTAGCAGGAGCAATTACAATGTTACTGACAGACCGTAACCTAAACACAGCCTTCTTCGACCCCGCCGGCGGGGGAGACCCTATTCTTTACCAACACCTATTCTGGTTCTTCGGACACCCTGAAGTTTATATTTTAATTTTACCAGCTTTCGGTATAATCTCCCATATTATTAACCAAGAGTCAGGTAAAAAAGAAGCCTTTGGGACACTAGGTATAATCTACGCTATAGCAGCAATTGGAATCTTAGGCTTTGTGGTATGAGCCCACCATATATTCACAGTTGGTATAGACGTTGACACACGAGCCTACTTTACATCAGCAACTATAATTATTGCTGTCCCCACTGGTATTAAAATTTTCAGGTGATTGGGAACCCTTCACGGCAGACAATTTACATATAGACCATCTCTTCTATGAGCCCTAGGATTTGTGTTTTTATTTACTATGGGAGGATTAACGGGAGTAGTTCTAGCTAACTCTTCAATTGATATTATTCTTCATGATACCTACTATGTAGTTGCCCACTTTCATTACGTCCTATCCATGGGAGCAGTTTTTGGGATCTTTGCTGGCATTGCCCATTGATTCCCCCTGTTTACCGGCCTATCACTAAACCCCCAATGACTTAAAATACACTTCTTCACAATGTTTATTGGTGTAAACATTACATTCTTTCCTCAGCACTTCTTAGGGTTAAACGGTATGCCACGCCGATATTCTGACTATCCAGATGCCTATACAACATGAAATGTAGTCTCATCTATTGGGTCTACAATTTCTCTGATTGCTGTCTTAGGATTTATCATAGTCATCTGAGAAGCCCTAACTGCCAGGCGGCCAGTGATATTCTCTCTATTTCTCCCAACATCTATTGAGTGGCAACACAACTACCCTCCCGCAGATCACAGATATATAGAAATTCCTATAGTTACTAATTTCTAAAATGGCAGATCATTGCATAGGATTTAAGCTCCTAATAGAAAATTTAAGATTTTTTTTAGAAACCAATGGCATCATGAAAAGCACTAGGTTTTCAAGACAGGGCATCCCCCCTTATAGAACAATTAATCTTCTTTCACGACCACGCTATATTAGTCCTAATTTTGATTACAACACTTGTAGGATACATAATATCTACTCTATTTTTTAATAAATTTACTAATCGCTTCCTTCTTGAACACCAAAACATTGAAACAATCTGGACTATCTTACCTGCCCTGATTCTTACTTTCATTGCACTACCCTCTCTTCGGCTACTCTACCTTTTAGATGAAGTAAACAACCCTAGAATCACCCTGAAAGCCATTGGCCGCCAATGATACTGGTCATATGAATATTCCGACTTTATAATAGTTCAATTCGATGCTTATATAATCCCCTCTAACGAACTGGAAGACTCCGGCTTCCGAGTTTTAGATGTGGACAATCGAACAGTTTTACCTATAAACACTCAAATTCGAGTTTTAGTCTCAGCTGCTGACGTTATTCACTCTTGAACAGTCCCAGCCCTCGGTGTCAAAGTAGACGCAATCCCCGGCCGACTAAATCAAACTAGATTCAACATAAACCGGCCAGGCCTATTTTATGGCCAGTGTTCAGAAATCTGTGGATCAAATCACAGCTTCATGCCAATCGTTGTAGAGAGAACATCTACAGAATCCTTTTTAGACTGAGCCGCCTCAGCCGGTTAATTACATTAGATGACCGAAATGTAAGTTCAGGTCTTTTAAATCTGCTATAGTAAAGTAACGACTACTTCTAATGACTTAAAATTAGTTAATTTAATAACACAGGCTTGTCAAGCCTGAATAATCATGTCTTGATATTTTAAAGTGCCTCAGATATCCCCCTTATTATGACTAAATCTTTATTTCATATTTACAGTCACACTAGTAATTTTCATTGCCATATTCTTCTTTTCAAAAACCCCATCTTTAGCCCCAAGAATTGAAAAAACAACTCCTCAAAGAAAATTAAATTGAAAATGATAACTAATTTATTCTCTAGATTTGACCCCTTATCCTCAGTATTTAACTTTTCATTAAATTGACTATCCACCTTTTTAGGGCTAACTCTCATCCCCTATCTATTCTGAACAATCCCATCCCGATGATCCCTAACTTGGAATAGGCTTATATCTACACTCCACAAAGAGTTTAAAACTCTTCTTGGGCCCAACAACCCAGGAAAAACTATTGTATTCATCTCAATCTTCTCCCTTATTGTATTCAACAATTTCTTGGGCCTAATCCCCTATGTCTTTACATCCACCAGGCATTTAGCTTTCACTCTCGCCCTCAGACTTCCGCTTTGACTGGCATTTATACTCTTCGGCTGAATTAATCACACTCAACATATATTTGCTCACCTAGTCCCAGCAGGGACCCCAGGTCCCCTTATACCTTTAATAGTACTCATTGAAACTATCAGGAACGTGATCCGACCCGGTACACTAGCTGTACGATTGGCCGCAAACATAATTGCAGGACACCTCCTTCTCACCCTGTTAGGTAATACTGGACCCTCCCTCCAATACTCACTCCTTTCCTTACTCTTGATAGCACAAATCTTGCTCCTCATTCTAGAATCAGCAGTAGCTGTAATCCAATCCTATGTATTTGCAGCCTTAAGAACCCTCTACGCAGGAGAAGTGAACTAATGCCTAAACATGGACACCATACATACCACCTAGTCGACATAAGACCCTGACCCCTAACAGGATCCATCAGAGCCATAATGCTTACAACCGGCCTAGTAAAATGATTTCACCAATTTAATATTGACCTCCTACTCTTAGGGGTCACAGTTACTATTTTAACTATACTACAATGATGACGTGATATCACACGAGAAGGAACTTACCAAGGGCTCCACACCACACGGGTAGTTATTGGCCTCCAGTGAGGAATAATTCTTTTTATCACCTCAGAAGTTTTATTCTTTTTTTCTTTTTTTTGGGCATTCTTTCATGCGAGACTAGCCCCAACAGTCGAGCTAGGAACCATATGGCCCCCAGCAGGAATCCAAGCTTTTAACCCATTCCAGATCCCCCTACTTAACACAGCAATCTTATTGGCCTCCGGAGCTACAGTTACCTGATCTCACCACTCCCTACTCGAATCCAACCACACCCAAGCACTACAAAGGCTTGCTTTAACAGTGGGCCTAGGGCTTTACTTCACTGCCCTTCAAGCTCTAGAGTACTACGAAGCTCCATTCGCCATTTCAGACTCAGTGTACGGCTCCACTTTCTTTGTTGCCACAGGATTCCACGGCTTACACGTCATTATCGGATCCTCCTTCTTAATAATTTGCTTGTACCGAATATACATGTGTCATTTCTCAAATAACCACCACTTCGGATTTGAAGCAGCAGCTTGATACTGACACTTTGTAGACGTAGTTTGATTATTCTTGTACATCTCGATCTACTGATGAGGTAGATAGCCTGTCTTTCTAGTATATTTAAGTACTGTTGACTTCCAATCAGCCAGACTGAACTTCTCAGGAATGATAATTTCATCTCTCTCTCTATTCATTTTTCTAATTTTTATCATCTCTAGAGCCCTAATGGCTATTTCTTCAATTTTATCAAAAAAGACAATTAATGACCGAGAAAAAAACTCCCCATTCGAATGCGGATTCGACCCTAAAGGATCAGCCCGAATGCCATTCTCTCTTCGGTTTTTTTTAATTGCCGTTATTTTCCTTATTTTTGATGTAGAAATCACCCTACTCTTACCCCTAGTCCCCATCACTTCCCTATCAAATATTAAAACCTGAATTCTTACAGGAACCTTCTTTCTAATCATTCTTTTACTAGGCCTATACCACGAGTGAGCCCAAGGGGCCTTAGACTGAGCTGAGTGAAGTCATAGTCAATTATCTGATATCTGACCTGCAATCAGAAGGAGCTCCAAAGGAGCTGACTTTAAGCTAAGAAGCGATACTTCGCCTCAAGTTTCGGCCTTGATCTAGGTAAACCATTACCCTTAGTTAGATTAGTTAAAACCAAATTAGAGGTCTACCACTGTTAATGGTAAAATTGAACTAGAAGTTCTAACTAAGAGGATCGCAAGAAGGAAACTAGGTTTCTAACCTCGGGCTCAAGCAGTTAAATTCTGTTTCTATCCTTATTTAAAGGCGACAAATGCCAACTCCACAGCTTCAATGTGACGCTATATTTTAACTATTTAAATTAAAAACTATAAAAACATAAAAACCAAGGCCAGCATTCACATTAAAAGAACCATCATATACACCTTAATATTATTATCCTGGATAAGCTGCATATGATTAGAGATTTTTTCAAACAGTCTGTAAGAACCCTGACCCCCATAATACTCAGATCACCCCCTGTCTATATAATGATGATATTTTTGGCCTATCCCTAGAGGGTAACCTCTAACCCCCCTAGTTGAAATAAACGGCATAAACCATATTGACCCAGAGAATACAACTAAACTATACTTTCTCAGAGACATTAAAGAATAATTTACTGCCATCATATTTAATATATACCCAACAAACCCCCCCACGCCCCTCACTAAAAGAGCAAGCAATTTAAACTCAACTCTTATACAAATCATCGAAGGAGAAGGAAATATTAACCAAGATAAAAGGCATCCCCCACCGATAGCCCCTAACCCTAAAGCCATTATCGGATAAGTTATAACCACATCTTCATCTCTAACCATAGCCCCCGAGGCCAAATTATAATCACCAGAAATCCTATAAAAAACTAGACGAAAAGTATAACACACAGTAAAACTAGTAGACAAAACCAACAACCAGAAGCAAACTCTGTTCAAATCGTTCATGAATGCCACTTCTAAAATTAAATCTTTAGAATAAAACCCAGCCAGAAAAGGAGTCCCACACAAAGCTAAATTAGCGAGATTGATTATTATCACTCTTAGGGGCATATAAGAAACCAACCGCCCTATTACCCGAATATCCTGATAATCTCCCACCCTATGAATAATAGAACCAGCCCTTATAAAAAGGAGAGCTTTAAAAAGAGCGTGCGCCAATAAATGAAAAAAAGCCAACTCAGCTCACCCCAGAGATAAAATAGTTATCATGACTCCTAATTGACTTAAAGTAGACAAAGCAATAATTTTCTTTAAGTCTGTCTCAAAGTTAGCCCCTAGGCCCGCCATAAATATAGTTAACCTAGCTAAAACCAATAAAACGCTCTGAGCAACCCTCCCTCTTAATCTCGGACTAAAGCGAATTAACAAATAAACCCCCGCCGTCACCAGAGTAGAAGAATGAACCAAAGCAGAAACCGGAGTTGGAGCAGCCATGGCTGCTGGTAATCACGCAGAAAAAGGAATTTGGGCCCTTTTAGTTATAGCAGCCAATACAATATATGATACTACTCCAACGCCAAGGAAACCCTCTATAAAAATAAAGTTTCACCCCCCCATCCTAAACATAATTGAAATTCTAATTAAAATAGCCACATCACCAATCCGATTCGAGAGTGCTGTTAATATCCCAGCATTAGCCCTCTTCTCATTTTGGTAATAAATTACTAAGGCATAAGAAATCAAACCTAAACCATCTCAACCCAATAAAATTCTAACTAAATTAGGCCTAATAATTAAAAACCCCATCGATATAACAAATCCCAATACTAAATACAAGAAACGATTAATGTTCTTATCACCACCCATATAACCCCCTCTATAAAACAACACTATAGAAGAAATAAAAGTTACAAAAGATATAAACATTAAAGAAATCCAATCTAAAATGCAAGCCCCCACCACAGAAACCCTGTTTAATCTAACCACTTCCCACTCAATAAAATAAGAAGACCCAGAACAAAGCAAAACCAAAGAACCCAGTATAGACATAATAGAAACTATTCTTAAGAAAACTATCCTAGACACATTTATTTTTAAACTTCACTGCACTATTAAAGGTAAGACCTTACTTCTCCGACACCACAAATCGATATTTTTCATAAACTACTTTAATAATATACCAGCACAGATCTTTTTAAAATTAAAACATTCAAAGGCAACCAGTGTAACATTATAATCAAATATTCTCGAACTTTACCAGAACAGCAAGAAAATACAGAACTAAAATACTTACCATGCTGGCTTAAAGAATATATATATAACCTATAAGAAACCCTAAAAAAAGAAAGTAAAGCAATAGAAATAATCCTTAAAGTTGATCAACTAACTACAGAAGTGATTAATTCAATCTCCCCTAGAAGATTCAATCTAGGGGGAGCAGCTATATTTCCAATTCTCAATAAAAACCACCACAAAGCTATTCTAGGTATAAAATTCAATAACCCCTTACTAATATACAACCTCCGCCTTCCCAGCCGCTCGTAAACTACATTCGCCAAACAGAAAAGACCTGAGGAGCACAGACCGTGACCTACTATTACTACAACCGCCCCCCTAACCCCCCAAGATCTTAAAGTTCTAATTCCGGCTAAAACTAATCCCATATGAGCGACAGAAGAATAAGCGATTAAGGCCTTAATATCGGTCTGTCGGAGACAGATTAATCTAACTAAAACCCCCCCTACAACCCCCAGCCTCACCCAAAACCACGAAAACACATTTGCTACCCCCGCAAAAATTCCACTTACCCGCAATAGCCCATAGCCCCCTAATTTCAGAAGAACACCAGCTAAAACCATAGACCCTGCAACCGGTGCCTCTACGTGAGCCTTGGGCAACCATAAATGCACTAAGAACATTGGTAGTTTAACAACGAACGCAAATACTGTACAAAAATACCAAATAAAATATAAAAATTCCAGACTCCCATCAGCCGGAATTAAACACATAACCAGAGTCCCTCCCCTATTATACAAGACCAATAAAGACACCAGCAGGGGTAATGATGCAAATAAAGTATAAAACAACATATAAACCCCCGCCTGAAGCCGCTCAGGCTGATAGCCCCAGCCCAAAATTAAAATTATAGTAGGAATCAAAGACCTCTCGAAAAAAATATAAAAAGTAAGATAATCCACAGAAGAAAAAGTTAATACTAAACTTAGAACCAAAAGAACGCACACTAACAAGAAAAAACTAGAAAAATTCTTAAAGTCATAAACTTTCTGACTTGCAGAACACACTAACCCTATAATTCAAAACCTAAGCAAAATTAAAATATAACCAACAAAGTCAACCCCTAGATTTGATCTTAAGCCACCTCAGAAAAACTCCCCTAACCCACAAAGCCTAAGCAAGAAAGCCCCTAAAAACATTCTTACTTGGACTCCAAATCATCTTGAAACACTCGCACTTATCAATAAAGTAAAAAAAACCACTTTTAACATTTTAAAATCCTAAATCTTCTAAAATTATCGTTTCCATGGGTCCGAACAATACAAACTAAAAGTGCTAGCCCCAACGCCCCCTCGCAAGCAGCCATAGTCAAAAAAAACAAACTAAAATACAAATCTCCGCCCACATTCCTAACCAAGACTACCATAAACCAAAATAAATTTACTATAATAAACTCCAAACTTAACAAAGTATTTAATAAATGCTTCCGACCTGAAACAAACGCCAATAATCCACAGAAGATACCTACCAAGGGGAAAAAATAAACTGAATTAAGAACTGCCATTATACTTTAATAGTTTAGAAAAAACATCGGTCTTGTAAACCGAAGCCGGAGTCCACTCCTTAAAGTGTCAGAAAGAAGGAGCTAACCCTATCATTAATCCCCAAAACTAATATTTTTCATAAACTACTTTCTGATATAACACTATTAATTCTATCTTCATTTTTACTCGCATCAACCTCATTTCTGTTCACACGCCTTCGTCACCCCCTAGCAATAGGACTTACATTGATTTTACAAACCGCCCTTATCTGTCTATCCACCAGATCAAGGTCCAACTTCGTGTGAATATCGTACATCCTATTTCTTATCTTCATAGGCGCCACCCTAGTTCTATTTATCTACGTAGCCTCTTTAGCATCAAATGAAATATTCAGCCTCTCATTTCCCCTAACTTTTATCACGCTCTCTCCTCTCGCCTTGGCAACTCTCCCAATTATACTTAAAGACGAACTAATTCACCCCTTAAAACCTAATAACGAGATATCATCTCTAATCAGCTCAGAAATAATCTTTGATCCTACTTTCAGATTGGGAATAATCTACAACCCCTCTTGCTCTTCTCTCACTTCATTTATAATCTTATACCTCCTTCTCACACTAATCGTAATTGTTAAATTAAGGTCATCCTCAGCAGGCCCCCTGCGCCTATCCTAATGTCAATACCCCTTCGTAAAAACCACCCCCTATTTAAAATCGCCAACGGAGCCGTTGTCGATCTTCCCACCCCAGCAAACATTTCTGTTTTATGAAACTTCGGGTCCCTTTTAGGACTTTGTTTAATTATCCAAATTGCGACTGGACTTTTTCTCGCAATACACTACACTGCCCACATCGACTTAGCCTTCTCAAGAGTTACCCATATCTGCCGCGATGTGAACTACGGGTGACTTCTGCGTACACTTCATGCAAACGGGGCTTCATTCTTCTTTATTTGCTTATATATACATATTGGACGAGGAATCTACTACGGCTCTTTCTTATATCTCCACACGTGATCAGTAGGTGTCATCATTTTATTTCTAGTTATAGCGACAGCATTCCTAGGTTACGTCTTACCCTGAGGGCAGATATCATTCTGAGGCGCTACAGTCATCACAAACTTATTCTCAGCAATTCCCTACGTCGGAACAGACTTGGTTCAATGAATTTGGGGAGGCTTCGCCGTGGATAACGCCACTTTAACACGATTTTTCACCTTTCACTTCTTATTTCCGTTTGCTGTTGCCGCAGCCTCTATAGTCCATATTTTATTCTTACATCAAACCGGCTCTAATAACCCCTTAGGGTTATCTAGACAGATAGAAAAAGTTCCATTCCACCCCTACTTCTCATTCAAAGATATTGTTGGGTTTATTGTTATAGTCACCGGTCTTGTTATCCTGTCCCTTCTCAACCCCTACCTCTTAGGAGACCCAGATAACTTTATTCCAGCCAACCCGCTCGTAACCCCCGCCCACATTCAACCCGAGTGATATTTTCTCTTCGCGTACGCCATTCTGCGTTCTATTCCAAACAAGCTCGGGGGAGTAATCGCCCTAGCTATGTCAGTAGCTATCTTATTCATCCTCCCCTTTACACACAAAGCAAAGTTCCGAAGCCTAACCTTCTACCCAGTCAACCAAATTCTGTTCTGATCTTTGGTTGCCTCAGTTATCCTACTCACCTGAATCGGAGCCCGACCTGTTGAAGAACCCTACGTTCTAACCGGACAAATTCTCACAACTCTTTACTTCTCTTTCTACATTATTAATCCCCTTTCACTTATATTATGAGATAAACTGATAGACTAATTTTTATTATTAAAAGATAATTCTTTATCTCTACAACGAAAATGTAACGTGTTCATTACACCACAATAACACCGTAAAACTAGGCTGTTTAACTTTCAGGAAAGTAAATGTTTTGAAAGCATCTCAAAAGAGTTCGACTCTCTTAATAGCCCATTCTCACGACTTCTATAAACATTTTTACCCTGGCAAAAAAGATACAGTAATTTAGAGCAACAGGCAGGAATCTCTTTCAAGCCAAATACATCAATTTATCATAACGAAACCGAGGTAAAGTCCCCCGCACCCAAACAAAACAAAAACTAATAAACAGCACCTTCAAATAAAAAAAAGGACTCCTCAAAAATCCCCCTAAGAAAAAAATAGAAGTCAACGCCCTCATAAACAGAATCCTCCTATACTCGGCCATAAAAATCAAAGCAAACCCTCCCCTTCTGTACTCAGTGTTAAATCCCGATACTAACTCAGATTCCCCCTCAGCAAAATCAAATGGAGTCCGGTTTGTCTCCGCTAGAGTAGAGACGAATCATAGCATACATAAAGGAAACCCTACCACCATAAATCACCCATACCGCTGATAATCAGAAAACAACTCTATGTTAAACCCCCCCAATAATAATAACACCCTTAATAAAATTAAAGCTAACCTCACCTCATAAGAAATAGTCTGCGCCACAGCACGAAGACACCCCAGTAAAGCATACTTGGAATTAGAAGATCAGCCTGCCCCTATCGTCGAATACACCCCAGCTCTTATACAACAAAAGAAAAACAATATACCCATTTTAAACGACAACAACCCCATCTCATATGGCATAACTACTCAGCACACTAAAGAAATAAACAAACTAAACACTGGAGACAAGTAATAAGGAATAAAATTTGACACGGTGGGAAAAGTTTGCTCTTTCGTAAAAAGTTTAACAGCATCAGCAAAAGGCTGCAAAATTCCTATGTACCCCACCTTATTGGGCCCTTTACGAATTTGAATATAACCCAAGATCTTCCGCTCAAGTAATGTTAAAAACGCCACCGCGGCCAACACCATTAAAACCAAAATAACGTAACTAACAAGTTTTCTCATCAACACCTAAGCCCTTACCTCATTACCTATAGTACTTTACTATATAAATAGATCCTAAATCTAGTGCATTATCTGCCAAGGTAATAATTATTGTTTTTCAATAAATAAACAACTCTTGCAGCTACTCAATCCTTTCGTACTAAAATAGCTTCCCTTAAACTAATAGATAGAAACCAACCTGGCTCACACCGGTTTGAACTCAAATCATGTAAAATTTTAAAGGTCGAACAGACCTATTATCCAAACTCCTACTCCTGGAAAAAATTTTAATTCAACATCGAGGTCGCAAATATCCCTGTCGATTTGAACTCTCAAGGGAAATAACGCTGTTATCCCTAAAGTAACTTAATCTTTTAAACCAAAATTCAGGATCATCATCTAATTATAATTATTTAATTAAAAAGAACAGTTAAAATTTTATTCCTGCCGCCCCAGCAAAATAAACCCTTCCAGCCCCGCTTTACTTATATCTTAAAGGACCAAAACCTAATTATCAAGTTTTATAGGGTCTTATCGTCCCATTAATTTATTAATGCCTTTTCACACAAAAGTTAATTTCACCCCTATAAGCCGCAGACAGCTTTCTTTATGTCCGACCGTTCATTCAAGCCTTCAATTAAAAGACTATTGACTATGCTACCTTCGCACGGTTAGTATACCGCGGCCCTTCAATTAATCAGTGGGCAGGCCAGACCCCATAATCACACCCATGGGGACATGTTTTTGATAAACAGGCAAAAGAAAAATTTGCCGAGTTCCTTAACTAATCTTTAAATTATTTATAATCAGCCGAGTGTTTAATTTCTACACCCAAACAATAAAACTACTTATTATATCATTTTAACTACCGCCTTAAAACTAAGCGCCACTTTCTAATAACTTAAGCGAACTTCGATAAAACACCTTTAACCTGAAATAAAATATAACATCCTTACAACATGGCTAATTTCAAGCCTAATTACAACTGCTCTGGCAATAAGTTCAATCTAACCGGCCCTAATCAAAGAGCTCATGCCCTCTGATCTAAATCTCAAACACAACTTTAAATTTTAGAAAAAATTAAACTTTTTTCTCAGAAAACTAGATATATATTAATCGACTAACATTTCACCCCTAACTTGAAATTACTCCACAATTTATTACTTATGCATAATTTATCAAGATAAATCTTAACATTTCGAGAAATAGGCCACTCGAACCATAATCTTGAAACACCCTGATACAAAAGGTACAAGCTTAAATCATTACTTTCTTTAATATTTACGCCCTTCTTTTACAATACTTTTCACTTTTTCTACAAAACGGCTGATCAACAACTCTACTAGACCAACATGATTATTCATCTTTTTACCCGAACGCCTCTCAAATCCTAAAAGACTCATAATTAGCCAGCACTATATCTAGTGATCCTCCCATTGTAAGTGGACTGCTTTAAATTAAGCTACAACCTACTACTTCTAGGTGCCTTTTCCAACACACCTACTATGTTACGACTTACCTCACCTTAAAGTGAGAACGACGGGCGATGTGTACATATTTAAGAGCCTCTATCAAGGACGCATAATATACACCCCTTACAATTAAATCCACCTTCAAGACCAATCTCCCCCAGTCTATTCGTTTGACTCTTAAACCAATGTAATTCACGACACCCTTGCTATACGCTGCACCTTGACCTAATATACTTAATCTAATTTAATTACAACAACTCTCTAATAAGATTATCTTATAATGGCGGTATACAAACTGATATCTCAAAACAAGGCAAAATTCTCGGGGTTTATCGTTTACTGCGCAAATTCCTCTAACCGGACTTAAATACCGCCAAATTCTTTGAGTTTCAAGATCATACCTTCTTACTACCCTAAGATTTCAATTAATTCCAACCAGGTATAACAGGGTATCTAATCCTATTCTATCCCCCGCACTCTAAAGTTTCAAGACCCCTAGCGTCCTAATCAACTTCACTAACAATTAATAGATTTCACTTTTTTACTTCTATAAAATTAATTTAACAACTAAAATCCTAGCACTTCAATCCCAACAAACTTATAACTGCCCGATCAGTATAACCGCGGCTGCTGGCACAATTTTAGCCTGGGCTTTTACCTGATTGCTGGATCAAAAATATTTTTATAAACCAATCCTATGCACTGAGAACTCTTAAACCCGACTCAATCGCCCCCTCAGATTAACATTTACTTTCATGTGCGTCAACCAAAATATTAAAAGCAAAGCAAGAATCAAACTCACCCTCAGGAATCTCTCCTCCTCTTCATTACAATAATACTAAATAATTTTAAAAGTAAAAAATTTTATGCCCCTCAATTTTTTTTTAAAACTTTTTTTTAAAGATAAAAAACAGAAAAAAAAGAAGGGGAGGGGGAAGGTGATCCTCCTATTACCCCATCAATTATATCTTTAATTATGATTTTATAATTTTTTATATAAAATTATGTCGATTAAAAAAAAGTTTTTTGTCCATGTTAATTCATTTTAAAAGGTTAAAATTATAAATAATTTATTTAGAATTATGTCAGAAAAACTTAGAATTTTGAAAAATAAATCATTTAATTTTAAAGTCTACGTTATATAACCCCAGAATTTAAGATTATGTGATCGATAAATAAGAATATATACCTATAATTATTTGATTTAACGAAATAAGATATTATAATTCTAAAGTTAATTATTTACAGATAAGAATACTGCTAATTATTAGCTCTAGGTTTCTATTATCACATTATAATTTTAATGCTTAACTTAAGCATTTTATTAAATTATATGTTTATATTTTAAATATATTTATTATATTTAAAGAACTGAGTTATCATTAATCTATTTATTTTACATAAAACTCATTTATATAAAAATAGGATCCCGTTAGTCTTTCACCTTTACCTTCTGAGGAGGTAGGTGAAAGACTCTCAAATACGGGATCCTATTTTAGTATAATATTTATATAATGTATTATAATTTCAGATCTGTTTCAGATAAACATATTAATTAATTAATAATTATAATATTAATTACATTTTATAACATAGCACACGATCCAATCCAAATTTCCGAGGCCTAATTTTCAAATTTAAATAAATTTTAACTTCCGAAAAAATTATTTTTTTAAAAAAAAATTGTTTTTATTTCTAAGTTTAATGTGTTTATTTTCACTTTAAAAAACTAGGCATTAAAATCAAAGAACTTATGAAAGTAACGTGCTTGATAAAAAGATTACCTTGATGTGGTAAAACATGGAAGCTAATCTTCCCGTTACTAGACCCCCTTTTTCTGGAGGAATCTCTCCTCCTCTTCAAAGGTCAAAGCTTTGCGTGCATCACACCAAGAAAAAGATAAGCTAAAGCTTAAGCTAACGGGCTCATACCCCGTCTATGAAGACCACTTCTCTTTTTAATTCTTAATTCAAACCCAAGACGAATCGTGTTCGGCCTCTCATTAACTCTGGGCATTCTTATCGCGATCTCCTCTAACTCATGGTTCACTAGTTGATTAGGATTAGAATTAAATCTATTGTCGTTTATCCCCATCATCTCGTCTAGATTTAATTCCTATTCATCTGAAGCCGCCCTTAAATATTTCTTGATTCAAGCCCTAGGGTCTGCCATTATTTTAATTAGCGCGACCTCCATAACACTTTTTCTAACTAACCCTGAGCTTCTAATCCTGGGAGCACTTTTACTAAAAATAGGGGCCGCTCCAGTTCACTTCTGATTCCCCCCAATCATACAAGGAGTTCCCTGGCCCCAATGCATCATCCTAATAACCCTCCAAAAAATTGCCCCTCTCCTCTTAGTGTCTTATACCCTTACAACCCCGGTAAGATCTTATATAATCCAAATCTCTTCTAGTTTATCGGCCCTAACAGGGGCCATAGGAGGCCTAAACCAAACTCTTCTTCGAAAAATTCTAGCCTTCTCTTCCATTAATCACATAGGCTGAATATTAGCCGCCATTTCCCTTAGCCCTAACACCCTATTCACTTATTTGTTAATTTATTCAATTGTTTCATCATCACTAGTTTTGTTATTAAACTCCAACCAAATCTTTCATTTTAAACAAATAAGATCAATCCCCCACATAAAAACTAAGACTTTCTCATTTATGGCCCTATTCTCTCTGGGGGGCCTTCCCCCTTTCCTTGGATTTATCCCTAAACTTCTAGTAATCAACTTTCTCTCTTCCTCTAAAGAGCTAATTTGAGTTCTAATTCTATTAATTAGATCCCTTATCACCCTGTTTTATTACACCCGAATCATCCTTACAACCCTCACCCTGTCCGCCCCCAAACTGAAGCCCATTTTAAAAAGAAAATCTTATACCCCCCTCTATATTATAAGATTTATTAACTTCACCCCCCTTTTATTCCCCCTTATATCATTCTATCAATTCTAAGGTTTTAAGTTAAATAAACTAGTAGCCTTCAAAGTTTCCAATAGGGATCTTCCCCTAAACCTTAACTAGGCCAAGGTTATAATTACACTTTCAGGATTGCAGCCTGATGTCTTAAAGTTTCGACTACAAGACCACAAAATGAGAAGAGAAAATACCTTTCATTTATAGATTTACAATCTATCGCTTAAACTTCAGCCACCTACTCTTTTATTA